CCACAACCCATGATATGGTATATGGTCGGTCTCCAGCTAAGGCGCATTCTCCACATTCAAGGTAATCCCTAATTTTTAAAAGTCATCCCTTTAAGCCTTTTGTGGACTGACTTTGGAAGCAGACCTTTTCTCGGCTAGCTATTTTCGGTATTTTAAAAACATGGCTAAAGGATAAGGTATTTGGAAAAGTCTTTTGAAAGACTATCCTTTCAATGTTGGTAGGTCGGCACTCAACTAAAGGATTTGGGGCTGACGAAGACAAAGACGTATTGCTATTCGGGATTGATTATTACCACAGCACAGCAGACGTTGAAATGACTAAACCATGCCATGCCAGTGGGCCTATATTTCTTTTCAAGAATAAGAAGGGGACAGAACCACGCCTTATGACGAAAGGGGAGAGTGAAACCTATAACGATACCACTCCGAGAACGATACACCCTGGACATAAAGCTGGCAAGAGTGATACAAAAGAGATATTTCCCTACTGGACTCCAATCCAATACTCTATTTTGAAGAGACCAAAAAAAGAAAAGAGAAGAATGCGACCATCCAGTTTCTTCAATGAACCCCACCCTGGGTCTTTCTTTCGTAGTGTAGTTGGTTCTCCCGTGGTAAGCTCTCTTACTACTGGCTTGGCAAGGCGCTGGCCTTCTATTAAAGATGGTAAGCCCCACCCCTAAGCCCGTCACTCACTGAAACCCGGGAATCCTCCCTCTTTAGGAGTCTGAAGTCCTCTCTCGCCAGTTTCGGTCAATTGAAGATGACTGAACTTGCTTTGCCTATGCTTCAGCGTCCTTGCCTTTCCTATTCTTTTCTCTGATTATTTTTCTGGTGTCTGAAAGACAACAAAAGGAGGGTAGGAAGAATCTCCTAATTTAGGCCTCTTCCTCTTCCTCTTCTTTAATGGATGGGAACACATCGAATGAAAAGGATGTCGAATGAGTTGAAAGATGGCAAAAACCCGACTGCCTTGTGAGCAATTCAATCTTCACTTTATTGGCTCCATCACCGGAACCAGCAGCAGCTTCTCTAGTCCGATTCCGTTCCACAGGGATGCCCAGACAATGATGATGGCCCGTTCTTCTTCTCAGAGACTACTTGAACTGCCCGATTGACCGATGGCTCTTTAATGGCGGATTTGCCTGACCTTCTTTCTTTCTTCAGAGGAAACTAAAGGTTCGAAGACGAAGAGAAGACTGGAAAGCCGGAGTCAGCCAACCGTGGTGAAAAGGCGGCAAGCACAGATGAGAGGGACATCACTGAAGAGCTTAACTGACGATCCCTTTTTGTGATGGTAGCTTCTGCTCCCCCTTTATTAGTACTAGATCGGACTGCCCTATAGTACCCAAGCCTTTGCTAACTTTGCCTGTAAGGCATTCCGTCCATAGCGCTTACCGGGCCAAAGCATTTAGAAATCGCCCGTCGATTGAGAGGTGGAATCAAAAGCACAATGGGAAGTGGGAGATAGGCTTGGAGCTTAGAAGCCAGGATTGGGAGCTGCGCCGCTTCAAGAGGAAACCCGTGAAAAGTTTCACCTCCGCGTACCAGGCTGAATCCGATCCAAAAGAGAAAGAGCCCCTTTCCCCGTAAGGGCCAAGTGAGAAATTCTCTGATTCTGACTGAGATCTTTGTCCTACTTCTCACCCGGCTATTCCCTAGCTGCTGAAAAAAATAGTTGACTTGACCGGAATCACAAGTTTTCAATGATACCGACAATTGGGAATCAGGGCTTGACTCTCCTGGCAAACGGATCCCCGAAACTAAGCAGCATACTTCGCCTTTAACACCTTTTTAGTCCAGTCCTGCTGCTTGCCCTTAGTTGTAAGGGGTACGAATAAGGGGGGCACTCAGTCTCAAGCGAAAGAGAAAGCTACGCCTCCAATCCCTCATTAGGAATTTTTGCTACCCACTGCTACTGTTTATGCTGGCACTGATGCTACCATTGGTGCCTCTGCTTCCCGTGCTTCTTCAACACAGATAAAGGCGGATTGCTTGAGTTGTTAGCCCTTGTTAGGAATCAAACTCCCGAGGGACCAATGAATGACTGGTTTGCCTTATTTTCTTTCTGGGGAATGCTTGACTCTAACATCGGGTTATGGCGAGTCCTATCTCAATCTTTTCCTCACAAGGCCTATATAAATCTCTCGGTACCGGTCCCGGCTTTGGCTAAAGCGAATGCTTCTCTTTCCAACCAATGGCTTTCAACTTCTTCCCGTCGGAATCTCCACTCAGTATAAAAGTGCTTATTCGGCCGGCTTTCCACCTTTCTATTCACGAATCCCTTCCACAATAAAATCCGAATGAGCGAAGAAAATGTTGAATTGAATCGGGCCAGAGAAAGCAATTTCTTTCTCTATAAGCTTCAATGGCCCTTTGCACCTACCCTGTACTGCCGAACGTTTGCTACAGTTATAATCCTCTCTAATAACGAATAAACCGATTAAAGCGATTGAAAGACAGGACCCTTTTCCACAGTTACAGGACCGTTGCGACAGTT